GTTAATGTAGCTTAAAAATAAAGCAAAGCACTGAAAATGCTTAGATGGACCGAATGGTCCCATAAACATATAAAGGTTTGGTCCTGGCCTTTCTATTAGCTGTCAGTAAGATTACACATGCAAGTATCCGCGCCCCTGTGAGAATGCCCTTAAAGTCCTTTAAAATGACAATAAAGGAGCTGGTATAAAGTTCACTTCTAAGTAGCTCAAAACACCTTGCACAGCCACACCCCCACGGGAAACAGCAGTGATAAAAATTAAGCCATGAACGAAAGTTTGACTAAGCTATACTGACAACAGGGTTGGTAAATTTCGTGCCAGCCACCGCGGTCATACGATGGACCCAAGTTAATAGAATAACGGCGTAAAGAGTGTTAAAGAATTAAACTTAAACTAAAGTCAAGACTTGACTAAGATGTAAAAACCTGCAGTTAAAGTAAAAATAAACCACGAAAGTGACTTTAATATAACTGATAACACGACAGCTAAGACCCAAACTGGGATTAGATACCCCACTATGCTTAGCCATAAACTTAGACAGTCACATTAACAAGACTATCCGCCAGAGAACTACTAGCTACAGCTTAAAACTCAAAGGACTTGGCGGTGCTTTATATCCATCTAGAGGAGCCTGTTCTATAATCGATAAACCCCGATAAACCTTACCAACTCTTGCTAATTCAGCTTATATACCGCCATCTTCAGCAAACCCTTAAAAGGATTAACAGTAAGCATAAGTACAGACATAAAAACGTTAGGTCAAGGTGTAGCCTATGAGTTGGGAAGCAATGGGCTACATTTTCTACACAAGAATAATACGAAAGTCTTTATGAAACTAAAGACTAAAGGAGGATTTAGCAGTAAATTAAGAGTAGAGTGCTTAATTGAATAGAGCCATGAAGCACGCACACACCGCCCGTCACCCTCCTCAAATGTCCAAACCACTAACGCATACTTAAGCATTAGGCAATAAACATAAGAGGAGACAAGTCGTAACAAGGTAAGCATACTGGAAAGTGTGCTTGGAATAATCAAAGTGTAGCTTAAAAACAAAGCACCTGGCTTACACCCAGAAGATTTCATAGTAAATGACCACTTTGAACTAAAGCTAGCCCAACCAAATTACATCACAACTAACCTCAGAATATAAAATAAAACATTTATTAACCTAATAAAAGTATAGGCGATAGAAATTATATTATGGCGCTATAGAGACAGTACCGTAAGGGAATGAGTGAAAGACCTAATTAAAAGTAACAAAAAGCAAAGTTTACTACTTCTACCTTTTGCATAATGAGTTAACTAGAAATTCTTAGCAAAGAGATCTTAAGTTAAAAACCCCGAAACCAGACGAGCTACCCAAAAGCAGCATATCAGAGCGAACTCGTCTATGTGGCAAAATAGTGAGAAGACTTCTGGGTAGGGGTGAAAAGCCTAACGAGCCTGGTGATAGCTGGTTGTCCAGAAAAGAATATAAGTTCAACTTTAATTTTTACAAAAAAAAAATTAAATTCTAATGTAAAATTAAAGGCTAGTCTAAAGAGGTACAGCCCTTTAGACACAGGATACAACCTTCATTGGTGAGTAAGAATAATATATAACCATAGTAGGCCCAAAAGCAGCCATCAATTAAGAAAGCGTTCAAGCTCAACAAGTATACAAATAATAATACCAAACATTTTTACTAACTCCCAACTTTTAACTGGACTAATCTATTTTATAATAGAAGAAATACTGTTAATATGAGTAACAAGAAAATTTTTCTCCTAGCACAAGTTTATATCAGAACGGATGCCCACTGATAGTTAACAACAAGATAAACATAACTAAAAATAAAAGCCTTATCAAAAAGACTGTTAGTCCAACACAGGTGTGCTATAATTTAAAGGAAAGATTAAAAGAAGTAAAAGGAACTCGGCAAACACAAACCCCGCCTGTTTACCAAAAACATCACCTCTAGCATTAATAGTATTAGAGGCACTGCCTGCCCAGTGACATTAGTTAAACGGCCGCGGTATCCTGACCGTGCAAAGGTAGCATAATCATTTGTTCTCTAATTAAGGACTTGTATGAATGGCCACACGAGGGTTTTACTGTCTCTTACTTCCAATCAGTGAAATTGACCTTCCCGTGAAGAGGCGGGAATAAAAAAATAAGACGAGAAGACCCTATGGAGCTTTAATTAACTAGCTTAAGTAATAAATACATTACCCGCTAAGGGATAAAAATCTTACCTAGTAAGCTAACAATTTCGGTTGGGGTGACCTCGGAGTATAAAATAACCTCCGAGTGATTTTAGACGAGACCTACAAGTCGAATCCTAAGTCATAATTGATCCAATAACAATTGATCAACGGAACAAGTTACCCTAGGGATAACAGCGCAATCCTATTTGAGAGTCCTTATCGACAATAGGGTTTACGACCTCGATGTTGGATCAGGACATCCCAATGGTGCAGCCGCTATTAATGGTTCGTTTGTTCAACGATTAAAGTCCTACGTGATCTGAGTTCAGACCGGAGTAATCCAGGTCGGTTTCTATCTATTATATATATATATATATATTTCTCCCAGTACGAAAGGACAAGAGAAATAGGGCCTATTCCACAAGAAAGCCCTACTAGTCGAACAGATGATATTATCTAAATCTAATAGACTATATAATTTTAATGCCTTAGAAAAAGGTTCCGTTAGGGTGGCAGAGCCCGGTAATTGCGTAAAACTTAAGCCTTTATTTCTCAGAGGTTCAATTCCTCTCCCTAACAACATGTTTATAATTAATCTTCTCACCTTAATTGTACCAATCCTTCTCGCCGTAGCTTTTCTTACCCTAATTGAGCGAAAAGTACTAGGTTATATACAATTACGAAAAGGTCCTAACATCGTAGGACCATACGGCTTACTTCAACCAATCGCTGATGCAATTAAATTATTTACTAAAGAGCCACTACGACCCCTCACATCTTCCATCTCAATATTTATCATTGCCCCCATTCTAGCCCTCACACTAGCTTTAACAATATGAATTCCCCTACCAATACCCTATCCCTTAATCAACATAAACCTCGGAGTATTATTTATACTCGCAGTATCAAGCCTAGCCGTGTACTCCATTCTATGATCTGGATGAGCCTCCAACTCAAAATATGCCTTAATTGGAGCCTTACGAGCAGTAGCACAGACCATCTCATATGAAGTCACACTAGCAATTATCCTACTCTCAATTTTACTAATAAGCGGTTCATTTTCTCTATCTAACCTTATTATCACTCAACAATATACCTGACTTATCTTCTCATCCTGACCACTAGCCATAATATGATTCATCTCAACTCTAGCAGAAACTAATCGGGCCCCTTTCGACTTAACAGAAGGGGAATCAGAACTAGTATCAGGTTTCAATGTAGAATATGCAGCTGGTCCATTCGCGCTATTTTTCCTCGCAGAGTATGCTAACATCATCATAATAAATGTCCTAACAACTATCCTATTTTTAGGAGCATTTCACAGTCCTTATTTTCCAGAACTTTACTCAATCAATTTCATACTCAAAACCCTCGTATTAACTATTTCTTTCCTATGAATTCGAGCATCATACCCCCGTTTCCGCTATGACCAATTAATACATTTATTATGAAAAAACTTTTTACCCCTTACACTAGCCTTATGCATATGACATGTATCTTTCCCAATCTTCTTAGCTGGCGTACCCCCTCAATCATAGAAATATGTCTGATAAAAGAGTTACTTTGATAGAGTAAATAATAGAGGTTTAAATCCTCTTATTTCTAGAGTTATAGGTCTTGAACCTACTCTTAAGAACTCAAAATTCTTCGTGCTACCTAATTACACCATACTCTAAGTAAGGTCAGCTAAATAAGCTATCGGGCCCATACCCCGAAAATGTTGGTTTATATCCTTCCCGTACTAATAAATCCAATAGTTATATGAACAATTTGCTTTACTATAATTATAGGGACAATAATTGTAATAACAAGCTCTCACTGACTAATAGTCTGAATTGGATTTGAAATAAATATATTAGCAGTTATCCCCATCTTAATAAAAAATTTCAATCCCCGCTCAATAGAAGCCGCAACAAAATATTTTCTAACCCAAGCAACAGCATCAATATTACTTATACTAGCCATCATTATTAACTTAATGTACTCTGGTCAATGGTCTGTCATTAAAATATCCAATTCCATTACATCTATAATAATAACATCTGCCATAGTTATAAAATTAGGCATAGCCCCTTTCCACTTTTGAGTTCCAGAAGTAACTCAAGGCATTTCACTATCATCAGGCATAATTCTATTAACCTGACAAAAACTAGCTCCCCTATCTATCCTAATACAAATAGCCCATGTACTTAATACTAATATAATATTAACTACAGCTATTCTATCAATCGCAATTGGGGGTTGAGGCGGACTAAACCAAACCCAATTACGAAAAATTATAGCATATTCCTCAATTGCCCATATAGGCTGAATAGCAGCAGTACTAACATACAACCCATCAATAACAATACTAAATCTACTATTATATATTATAATAACCCTTACAACATTTTTACTACTACAATATAACTCAACCACAACAACATTGTCTCTTTCTATATTATGAAATAAAATACCATTAATATCTATTCTAATTCTAGTGACAATACTATCATTAGGAGGCCTACCTCCACTATCAGGCTTCATACCCAAATGAATAATCATCAATGAACTAACAAAAAATTACAGCATCATATTACCAACACTGATAGCTATTATAGCTTTACTAAACCTTTATTTTTACATACGACTCACATACTCTACTTCACTAACGTTATTTCCAACAGCCAACAACATAAAAATAAAATGACAATTTGAAAATTTCAAAAAAACCCCATTCTTATCATCACTGATTATTCTATCCACAATACTACTCCCAATAACCCCTATATTTACTATTCTATTGGACTAGGGGTTTAGGTTAAACTAGACCAAGGGCCTTCAAAGCCCTAAGCAAGTATGATTTACTTAACCTCTGAAAACCTAAGGATTGCAGGAATTTATCCTACATCAATCGGATGCAAACCAATTACTTTAATTAAGCTAAATCCTTGCTAGATTGGTGGGCTATAATCCCACGAAATTTTAGTTAACAGCTAAATACCCTAATCAACTGGCTTCAATCTATTTCTCCCTAAAAAAAAAGAAAAGGGAGAAAATAGATTGAAGCCTTGGCGGGGTGAACCGCATCTTTGAATTTGCAATTCAACATGAATTTCACCACAGGGCTTGGTAAAAAGAGGGCTTGGACCTCTGTACTTAGATTTACAGTCTAATGCTTATACTCAGCCATTTTACCTATGTTCATTAACCGTTGATTATTCTCAACAAATCATAAAGATATTGGCACTTTATATATACTATTTGGTGCTTGAGCCGGAATAGTGGGTACTGCTCTTAGCTTATTAATCCGAGCTGAGCTAGGTCAGCCCGGGGCCCTTCTAGGGGACGATCAGATTTATAATGTTATCGTAACAGCTCATGCTTTTATTATAATTTTCTTCATAGTAATGCCTATTCTTCTAGGGGGTTTTGGAAACTGACTTGTACCTCTTATAATTGGAGCACCCGATATGGCCTTTCCTCGTATAAATAACATAAGTTTCTGACTCCTACCACCCTCATTTCTACTTCTTCTAGCCTCTTCCACAGTAGAAGCAGGGGCAGGGACAGGGTGGACCGTCTACCCACCCTTAGCAGGAAATCTAGCCCATGCAGGAGCCTCTGTAGACCTAGCAATCTTTTCACTACACCTAGCAGGAGTATCATCTATTTTAGGGGCTATTAATTTTATTACCACTATTATTAATATAAAACCTCCTGCTATATCTCAGTATCAAACACCCTTATTTGTGTGATCCGTACTAATTACTGCCGTCCTTCTCCTTCTTTCGCTACCCGTTCTGGCTGCAGGGATCACCATACTCTTAACAGATCGTAATCTTAATACCACTTTCTTTGACCCCGCTGGCGGAGGAGATCCAATCCTTTATCAACACTTATTCTGATTCTTCGGTCACCCTGAAGTCTATATTCTTATCTTACCAGGTTTCGGGTTAATTTCACACATTGTAACTTATTATTCAGGAAAAAAAGAGCCTTTTGGTTATATGGGAATAGTATGGGCAATAATGTCTATTGGATTCTTAGGATTTATTGTCTGAGCCCATCATATATTCACTGTAGGCCTTGACGTAGACACCCGTGCCTACTTCACATCAGCCACAATAATCATTGCTATCCCTACAGGAGTAAAAGTATTCAGCTGACTTGCTACTTTGCACGGAGGAAATATTAAATGATCCCCTGCAATACTATGAGCCTTAGGCTTCATTTTTCTATTTACTGTAGGAGGGCTCACTGGAATTGTATTAGCAAACTCTTCTCTAGATATTGTTCTACATGACACATACTATGTCGTAGCTCATTTCCACTACGTCTTATCTATGGGTGCTGTATTTGCTATTATTGGAGGGTTTGTCCATTGATTCCCATTATTTACCGGTTATACAATTAGCTCAACATGAGCTAAAATCCACTTTGCTATTATATTTGTGGGTGTTAATATAACATTTTTCCCACAGCATTTCCTAGGGTTGTCAGGCATACCTCGTCGTTATTCAGACTACCCAGATGCTTATACAACATGAAATACAGTCTCATCTATAGGGTCATTCATTTCATTAACAGCAGTTATACTCATAGTGTTTATAATCTGAGAAGCATTTGCTTCTAAACGAGAAGTCTCCACAGTAGAACTTACAACAACTAACATCGAGTGACTTCACGGGTGTCCTCCACCTTACCATACATTTGAAGAACCAACATACGTTAATCCTAAATAGTTAAGAAAGGAAGGAATCGAACCCCCTAAAACTGGTTTCAAGCCAATCCCATAACCATTATGACTTTCTCAATTATTTGAGATATTAGTAAAATTATTATATGACTTTGTCAAAGTTAAGTTAAAGGCTAAAATCCTTTATATCTCTCATGGCGTACCCTTTTCAGTTTGGTTTTCAAGATGCCACATCACCCATTATAGAAGAACTACTTCATTTTCATGACCATGCTTTAATAATCGCTTTCCTAATTAGTTCTTTAGTACTGTACATTATTTCATTAATATTAACAACAAAATTGACCCATACAAGTACTATAGATGCCCAAGAGGTCGAAACCATCTGGACAATCATACCTGCTATTATTTTAATTATAATTGCTCTGCCTTCACTACGAATCCTTTATATAATAGACGAAATTAACAACCCTTCTCTGACAGTTAAAACAATAGGTCATCAATGATATTGAAGTTACGAATACACTGATTATGAAGATCTAACTTTTGACTCTTACATAATCCCTACATCAGACTTAAAACCTGGTGAACTACGGCTGCTTGAAGTTGATAATCGTGTTGTTCTTCCAATAGAAATAACTATTCGCATGCTAATTTCTTCAGAAGATGTACTTCACTCTTGAGCAGTACCATCACTAGGCCTAAAAACAGATGCAATTCCAGGGCGATTAAACCAAACAACCCTGTTATCCACACGGCCAGGCCTATATTATGGCCAATGTTCAGAGATTTGTGGCTCCAACCATAGTTTCATACCAATTGTACTAGAAATAGTGCCTCTAAAATATTTTGAAAAATGATCATCATCAATATTATAATGTCATTAAGAAGCTATATAGCATTAACCTTTTAAGTTAAAGACTGAGAGTTTAAATCTCTCCTTAATGATATGCCACAACTAGATACTTCCACCTGATTTATTACAATCTTAGCAACTATCATCACACTATTCATTTTATTTCAACTTAAAATTTCAAAACATATTTATTACTCAAGCCCAGAAACTAAATCAATAAAATCGCTAAAATACAGCACTCCTTGAGAAACAAAATGAACGAAAATCTATTCGCCTCTTTCATTACCCCTACAATAATAGGATTACCCATTGTTGTATTAATTATTATATTTCCAAGCATTATATTTCCTTCACCAAATCGTCTGATCAATAACCGTATAATTTCTTTACAACAATGGCTTATTCAATTGACTTCTAAACAAATAATAGGGATCCATAATATTAAAGGCCAAACTTGATCTCTTATACTAATATCATTAATTATATTTATTGGTTCAACCAACTTACTAGGCCTATTACCACACTCATTTACACCTACAACACAACTGTCAATAAATCTGGGTATGGCTATCCCACTATGAGCAGGAACCGTAATTACAGGCTTCCGATACAAAACAAAAGCTTCCCTAGCACATTTCTTACCCCAAGGAACCCCACTACCCCTTATTCCTATATTGATTATTATCGAAACCATTAGCTTATTTATTCAACCTATAGCACTGGCCGTACGACTAACCGCAAACATTACTGCTGGGCACTTATTAATTCACCTTATCGGAGGGGCCACCCTAGCTCTAATAAATATTAGCCCAATTACTGCTGCAATTACATTCATTATTCTGGTCTTACTAACAATTTTAGAGTTCGCAGTAGCCCTTATTCAAGCTTATGTATTTACACTCCTAGTTAGCCTATACCTACATGATAACACATAATGACTCACCAAACACATGCCTATCATATAGTAAACCCCAGCCCATGGCCTTTAACAGGAGCCCTCTCTGCTTTACTTTTAACTTCCGGATTAGTTATATGATTTCACTTTAACTCAACAATGCTCCTATCCCTAGGCCTATTAACCAATACTCTGACTATATATCAATGGTGACGAGACGTAGTACGTGAAGGCACGTTCCAAGGACATCATACCCCTATCGTTCAAAAAGGGTTACGATACGGGATAATTCTTTTCATTATCTCAGAGGTCTTCTTCTTTGCTGGCTTCTTCTGAGCATTTTATCACTCCAGTCTCGCCCCTACACATGAACTAGGCGGGTTTTGACCTCCCGCAGGAATTAATACACTAAATCCATTAGAAGTGCCACTGCTAAATACTTCAGTTCTACTTGCTTCAGGAGTATCTATTACATGAGCCCATCACAGTTTAATAGAAGGTAATCGTAAGCACATAAACCAAGCCTTATTTATTACAATTGCTCTAGGAGTATATTTCACTGTACTTCAAGCAGCAGAATATTACGAAGCCCCATTCACAATTTCAGACGGAGTATATGGGTCCACCTTCTTTATAGCAACTGGGTTTCATGGTTTACATGTAATTATTGGTACAACATTCCTTACAGTCTGCTTACTCCGACAATTAAAATATCATTTTACTTCAAAACACCATTTTGGGTTTGAAGCAGCTGCCTGATACTGACATTTCGTAGACGTAGTATGACTTTTCCTCTACGTTTCTATCTACTGATGAGGCTCTTAATTCTTCTAGTATTAATAAGTACAGCTGACTTCCAATCAGCCAGTCTTGGTACAACCCAAGGAAGAATAATAAATATACTAATTTCAATAATTACTAATATTTCATTATCTTCTATCCTTGTGCTAATTGCATTCTGACTGCCTCAATTAAATACATATGCAGAAAAATCCAGTCCTTACGAATGTGGATTCGACCCCATAGGCTCAGCCCGACTACCTTTCTCAATAAAATTTTTCTTAGTCGCTATTACATTCCTATTATTTGACTTAGAAATTGCTCTCCTTCTACCCCTCCCATGAGCCTCTCAAACAGATAACGTAAAAACTGTATTAATCATGGCCTTAACCCTCATTTCTATACTAGCATTAAGTCTTGCCTACGAATGAACACAAAAAGGCCTAGAATGAAATGAATTGATAATTAGTTTAATTAAAATAAATGATTTCGACTCATTAGATTACGGTTTGCTCCGCAATTATCAAATGACCCTAGTACATATAAATATCATAATTGCATTTTTAGTATCTCTTCTAGGATTATTACTCTACCGATCACACTTGATATCTACACTTCTATGTCTAGAGGGAATAATGCTATCTTTATTTATTTTAAGTACTATTTTAATTCTTAACCTACACTTTACATTAGCTAGCATGGCCCCAATTATCCTGCTAGTATTTGCCGCATGTGAAGCTGCTATCGGACTCTCACTACTAGTAATAGTATCAAATACATATGGGGTCGATTACGTACAAAATCTTAATCTTCTACAGTGCTAAAAATCATTATTCCCACAATAATATTAATTCCCCTAACCTGATTATCTAATAATAACATAATTTGAATTAACACCACAATATATAGCCTACTTATTAGTCTATTAAGCCTGTCACTTCTTAATTACCCAGATAATAATGTCTTCTCTATTCTTCTATTCTCAGACTCACTATCCACACCACTGCTAATCTTAACTGCATGACTCCTCCCTCTTATACTAATAGCTAGCCAAAACCATTTAGCTAACGAGTATATTACCCGAAAAAAGCTCTACATTTCAATGCTAATTCTCTTACAAATTTTTCTTCTCATAACATTTACAGCTACAGAAATAATCTTATTTTATATCTTATTTGAAGCAACATTAGTACCAACTTTGATCCTAATTACACGATGAGGAAATCAAACAGAACGTTTAAATGCAGGTTACTATTTCTTATTTTATACACTAATTGGATCCCTCCCACTCCTCGTTGCACTTACTTATTTACAAAATACCACCGGATCATTAAACATCATAATTATACAACTAATAGCACCACATCTTCAAGATGCATGATCTTCAACACTCCTTTGACTTGCATGTATTATAGCATTTATAGTGAAAATGCCCTTGTATGGTCTTCACTTGTGACTACCAAAAGCTCATGTAGAAGCCCCAATTGCAGGCTCAATAGTCCTAGCAGCCGTCTTACTAAAACTTGGGGGTTATGGTATAATACGAATTACTACCGTCTTATCCCCCCAAACAACTTTCATAGCCTACCCTTTTATAGCCTTATCCCTATGAGGAATAATTATGACCAGCTCAATCTGCTTACGCCAAACAGACTTAAAATCATTAATTGCATACTCATCTGTAAGCCACATAGCGCTAGTAATCGTAGCCATTATAATCCAAACCCCATGAAGCTATATAGGGGCTACAGCCCTTATAATCGCACACGGCCTTACATCCTCTATACTATTCTGCTTAGCAAATACAAATTATGAACGTATTCATAGTCGAACTATAATCTTAGCTCGAGGATTACAAACTATTCTCCCCCTTATAGCCGCTTGATGACTTATAGCAAGTTTAACTAATCTAGCCCTACCCCCAACAATTAACTTAATTGGAGAACTTATTATTATATTAACCTCATTCTCATGATCCAACTTTACCATAATCTTAATAGGACTAAACATAGTCATCACTGCCCTTTACTCATTATATATGTTAATCCAAACACAACGAGGTAAATATACTTATCATGTAAACAACATTTATCCTTCTTTTACACGAGAGCATGCCTTAATAGCTCTTCATATCTTTCCCCTACTGCTGTTATCCCTAAACCCAAAAATCATTTTAGGTGTAACATAATGTAAATATAGTTTAAACAAAACATTAGTTTGTGAATCTAATAATAGAAGCTTATACCTTCTTATTTACCGAGAAAGAAATGCAAGAACTGCTAATTCATGCCTCCATGTATAACAACATGGCTTTCTTACAGACTTTTATAGGATAGTAGTAATCCATTGGTCTTAGGAACCAAAAACTTGGTGCAACTCCAAATAAAAGTAATTAACCTATTCTCATCATCTCTATTATTATTATTATTAATTCTCATTCTACCTGTAATAACATCCATAACTAACACTTATAAAAAAGCGACTTTCCCATTGTACATTAAAGATACCATTGCATGTGCCTTTATAATTAGCATGATCCCCTACATTATATTTAGCTACTCAGGCCAAGAAGCTGTAATTTCTAACTGACACTGAATAACAATCAACACTATAAAACTATCAATCAGCCTAAAATTCGACTACTTCTCCCTAATCTTTATACCAGTAGCATTATTTGTCACTTGATCTATTATAGAATTCTCTATATGATATATACACTCAGACCCAAACATTAATCGATTCTTCAAATATCTTCTAATATTCCTAATTACAATACTCATTTTAGTAACAGCTAATAACATGTTTCAACTATTTATCGGCTGAGAAGGGGTTGGAATTATATCTTTCTTACTTATCGGTTGATGGTATGGACGGGCTGATGCTAACACAGCAGCATTGCAAGCAATCCTATATAACCGAATTGGAGATATCGGCTTTGTATTATCAATAGCATGATTTATATATAACTCCAATTCATGAGAACTACAACAAATTTTTCTAGTCTCCACAGAACAGACTAATATACCTCTAATAGGCCTAATCTTAGCTGCCACAGGCAAGTCAGCACAATTTGGACTTCATCCCTGACTACCATCTGCAATAGAAGGACCAACTCCAGTATCAGCCCTACTCCACTCAAGCACTATGGTAGTAGCCGGAATTTTCCTCCTCATTCGATTCCACCCACTACTAGAAAATAATAAAACAGCACAAACACTAATTCTATGTCTTGGGGCTATCACAACTCTATTCACAGCACTCTGTGCTTTAACCCAAAATGACATTAAAAAAATTATCGCATTTTCTACCTCAAGTCAATTAGGATTAATAATGGTCACAATTGGACTTAATCAACCCCACCTAGCTTTTCTGCACATTTGCACTCATGCTTTCTTTAAAGCCATACTATTTATATGCTCAGGATCTATCATCCACAGCCTTAATGACGAACAAGACATTCGAAAAATAGGAGGCCTATACAAAACAATACCATTTACTACTACCGCTCTGATTACAGGGAGCCTGGCCCTTACAGGAATACCCTTTCTAACAGGGTTTTACTCAAAAGACCTAATTATTGAAGCAGCCAACACGTCTTACACCAACGCCTGAGCCCTTCTAATAACACTAATTGCCACATCCCTAACAGCCGTCTACAGTACTCGAATTATATTCTTTGCCCTCCTAGAACAACCACGATTTCCCCCTGTAATTTTAATTAATGAAAACAACCCATCATTAATTAATCCTATTAAACGCCTCCTAATAGGAAGCATTTTTGCAGGCTTCATTATTTCTAATAATCTGACTCCAATAAATATTCCCACAATAACCATACCTGCCTATCTTAAACTCACAGCACTTTTCGTTACATTTGTAGGATTTATGCTAGCAATTGAACTCAACAGTATAACACGCAACTTAAAATTCTCAATACCAAACAACATACACAAATTTTCAAATCAACTAGGGTTTTTCCCCATCATCATACATCGTCTGATACCTAAAATAAATCTAATTATAAGCCAAAAAATAGCATCTATGCTCCTAGACCTCACTTGATTAGAAAACGCATTGCCTAAGACCCTGACACAAATTCAAATAACTTACTCAACCTTAGTGGCTAATCAAAAGGGTTTAGTAAAACTTTATTTCCTGTCATTCTTAATTTCAATATCACTTGGTTTAATAATCTTTAATTTCCACGAGTAATTTCCATAACCACTAAAACCCCAATCACCAGAGATCATCCAGTCACAATTACTAATCAATAACCATAACTGTATAGTGCAGCAATACCCATAGCCTCTTCGCTAAAAAATCCAGAATCCCCCGTATCATAAATAACTCAATCTCCCTGGCCATTGAAATTTAAAATAATTTCTAGCTTCTCATCACTTGCTAAATAACCCATAAATAATAACTCAGCAATGAAACCAGAGACTAATAACCCCAGAACTGTATAACTAGAAGACCAGACCTCAGGATATTCCTCCATAGCCATGGCAGTTGTATAGCCAAAAACCACAAGCATACCACCCAAATAAATCAAAAACACCATTAGACCTAAAAAAGATCCCCCATAATTTAACACCACCCCACAGCCAACCCCACCACTAACAATCAAACCTAAACCCCCATAAATAGGAGATGGTTTTGAGCAAAACCCAACAAACCCCAATACTAAAATAGTACTTAAAATTAATTCAATGTATGTTACCATTATTCCTACATGGAATCTAACCATGACCAATGACATGAAAAATCATCGTTGTAATTCAACTACAAGAATACTAATGGTAAACCTTCGAAAAACCCACCCCCTTATAAAAATTATTAACAACTCATTCATTGACCTACCAGCCCCATCAAACATTTCTTCTTGATGAAATTTTGGTTCTTTATTGGGTGTGTGTCTAATCATTCAAATCCTGACAGGATTATTTTTAGCAATACACTATACATCCGATACTTTAACCGCATTCTCCTCCGTAACCCATATCTGTCGAGACGTTAACTACGGCTGACTAATCCGCTATCTTCATGCAAACGGAGCATCCATATTCTTTATTTGTTTATTCCTACATGTTGGGCGAGGCTTATATTATGGCTCTTATATATTTATAGAAACTTGAAACATCGGAGTACTACTGCTATTTGCAGTAATAGCTACCGCATTTATAGGTTATGTTTTACCCTGAGGACAGATATCTTTCTGAGGAGCAACAGTTATTACAAACTTATTATCAGCAATCCCTTACATCGGGACAGACCTCGTCGAATGAATCTGAGGGGGCTTCTCAGTAGATAAAGCCACCCTAACCCGATTTTTCGCCTTCCACTTCATCTTACCATTTATCATTGCAGCCTTAGCAGGAGTTCATCTTATTTTCCTGCATGAAACAGGATCAAACAACCCATCAGGATTAGTATCAGACGCTGACAAAATTCCATTCCACCCATACTACACCATCAAAGACATTCTAGGAGTCTTAATTTTACTTCTAGTCTTAATACTCCTCGTCTTATTTTCACCAGACCTGCTGGGAGACCCTGATAACTATACCCCAGCCAACCCCCTAAACACACCCCCACATATTAAACCAGAGTGATACTTCCTATTCGCATACGCAATCCTGCGTTCAATCCCCAATAAATTAGGAGGAGTTCTAGCCCTAATTCTATCAATCCTAATTCTAGCTATTATCCCTATACTCCACACATCCAAACAACGAAGCATAATATTCCGTCCCGTTAGCCAATGCCTATTCTGACTTTTAGTCGCAGACCTTTTTATCCTAACATGAATTGGAGGTCAACCAGTAGAACATCCATTCATCATTATTGGACAACTAGCATCCATCCTATATTTCCTCCTAATTCTAGTCTTAATACCACTCGCAAGTATTATAGAGAATAACTTTTTAAAATGAAGAGTCTTTGTAGTATAATTAATTACTCTGGTCTTGTAAACCAAGAATGGAGAAGCAATCTCCCCAAGACATTCAAGGAAGAAGCTCTAGCCTCACCACCAACACCCAAAGCTGGTATTCTACAATAAACTATTCCTTGTAAACTTCTATTTATCTATATTAGGATCACTAAACTATCTCATATACTAATATGAACAGTAAAAAAAAAAAATTCTTTATGTATATCGTGCATAATTTATTTACCCCATGCATATAAGCAAGTACATATACATTAATGTATGTAAGACATAACACCTAAAGGTATGTTTAATCCACATTTGAGATGTCAACCAACATGAATATGTATTAAACCTAATAATGGGACATAAGACATAGTACATTAACCTATAGAAGACCATAAACCATAAATTGATCTCTACCATAAACATAACACAAAGGCATACTACGCCCATAATTCCAATGGGTTATTTCCTAATTCACCACCTCACGTGAAACCATCAACCCTTGTGAAAAGGATATATTAACCTCGCTCCGGGCCCATAAATCTTGGGGGTAGCACAACTGCACTTTATCAGACATCTGGTTCTTTCTTCAGGACCATCTCACCTAAACGCCCATTCATTCCTCTTAAATAAGACATCTCGATGGATTAATTACTAATCAGCCCATGCTCACACATAACTGTGTGTCATACATTTGGTATTTTTTATTTTTTGGGGATGCTCTGACTCAGCTAAGCCGTAGAGGCTTTAACACAGTCAACTAAATTGTAGCTGGACTTAACGTCAATTCAAGTCTCCGCAAACAGTATTAAGGACTCATTTCAGTCAATGCTTTGGGACATAGCTACGCACAAAGCGTGCGTAGCACACATTATCTTATAGTTTTTATCCTTTTTAAATCAAACCCCCCCCCTCCCCCAGGGGCAAAATTGTCAATACATCTTCTTGCCAAACCCCAAAAGCAAGTGATATAGTACAATTACTTTGCCACCCTTACCCATTCTTCTTATAGAGACAGCCACACACATCACCATTTTACTGCGCATAATTCCTCTACCTCAACACACTTTTTCAATATTAAATAACTAGCTATGGCAATTTACCCGAAACAAGTAAGGCCCACTTACATTAATTATAGTTAATTAGGTCTAATATCATTATTTATCAACTGCTATCCTATAGATGCTGCATGTATAAAGTACATAC